ATACGTAAAAGTGTTCCTCGATGGTCATACAAATTAACTGATGATTTGGAAGAACAGGAGGAAGAAAATGAGGAAGAATCTACGGAAGATCATGAAATTCGTTCAAGAAAAGCCAAACGCGTAGTAATTTATACTGATAACGATCAGAATACCAATCCTATTACAACTACAAATAATACTAATAATAGTGATCAAGCAGACGAGGTGGCTTTGATACGTTACTCGCAACAATCGGATTTTCGTCGGGATATAATCAAAGGATCCATGCGTGCTCAAAGACGTAAAACAGTTATTTGGGAAATGTTTCAAGCAAATGTGCATTCCCCGCTTTTTTTGGATCGAATAGACAAAACATTTTTTTTTTCTTCTTATATCTCTGAAATGATGAATCTAATTTTTAGGAATTCGGTGGGGAGAGAACCAGAATTGAAAATTTCGCATTTTGATTTTGAGGAGGAAGAGACAAGGGAAAAAGAGAAAAAAAACGAATATAAAAAAGAGGAAAATGAACGTATAGCAATATCAGAAACTTGGGATAGCATTATATTTGCTCAAGCAATAAGAGGTTTGATGTTAGTAACCCAATCTTTTCTTAGAAAATACATTGTATTGCCTTCATTGATAATTGCTAAAAATATTGGCCGTATGTTATTATTCCAATTACCCGAATGGTATGAGGATTTGAAGGAATGGAATAGAGAAATGCATGTTAAATGCACCTATAATGGTGTTCAATTATCAGAAACTGAATTTCCCAAAGATTGGTTAACAGACGGTATTCAGATAAAGATTCTATTTCCTTTCTGTTTGAAACCTTGGCGAAGATCTAAAATACGATCTCATCCTAGAGATCAAATAAAAAAAAAAGGAAAAAAAGACAATTTTTGTTTTTTAACAGTTTGGGGAATGGAAGCGGAACTCCCTTTTGGGAGTCCCCGAAAACGACCTTCCTTTTTTGAACCCATTTATAAAGAACTCCAAAAAAAAGTTAGAAAAGTGAAAAAGAATTTCTTTCTACTTCTAAAAGTTTCAAAAGAAAAAACAAGATGGATCATTAAAATACTTCTAGTTCTAAAACGAATAATGAAGGAAATTCAAAAAGTAAACCCAATATTCTTATTTGAATTGAGCAAGGCGAAAGTATATGAAAGGGCTGAAAATGGAAAAGATTCCGAAATAAATAATAAGATTATTTACAAATCAACCATCCAAATCCAATCCATGAATTGGACAAATTATTCACTCATAGAAAAAAAGATGAAAGATCTTTCTGATAGAACAATCACAATCAGGAATCAAATAGAACGAATCACAAAAGACAAGAAAAAAATAATTCTAACTTGTGATGATAAAAGATCGAAATCACGGAAACATATTTGGCAGATATTCCAAAGAATAAATATACGATTAATACGTAAATCACATTATTTTTTGAAATCTCTGATTGAAAAAATATACATAGATATCTTGCTATGTATGATTACCATTCACAGGATCAATTTTCAACTTTTCTTTGAATCAACAAAAAAAATAATCAAAAAATCCGTTTACAACGATCAAACAAATCAGGAAGGAATTGATGAAAGAGATCAAAATACAATGAACTTTTTTTCCACTATAAAAAATTTGTTTTCGAATACTAATATTAGTAATAGTACAAAAATGTATTATGACTTATCCTCCTTGTCCCAAGCATATGTATTTTACAAATTATCACAAACCCAATTACTTAACAAGTATCACTTGAAATCTCTACTTCAATATCAGGGGACTTATCCTTTTATTAAGGATAAAATCAAGGATTATTGTATGACACGAGGAATATTTGATTCCAATTCAAGACATAAGAAAATTCATAAGTCTGGAATGATTGAATGGAAAAACTGGTTAAAGGGGCATTATCAATACAATTTATCTCAAACCAAATGGTCGTGGTTAGTACCGCAAAAATGGCGAAATAGAATCAATCAACGTTATAGGATTCAAAATAAAGACTCAATTAAATCGGATTCATATAAAAAAGAAAAAGACCAATTAATTCATTACGTGAAACAAAATTACTATGCAGCGGATTCATTGACAAATCAAAAAGAAAAATGGAAAAAACACTACAGATATGATCTTTTGTCACATAAATATATGAACTATGGGGATAAGAAGGATTTATATATTTATGGGTCAAGATTACAAGTAAACGGAGTTCTCAAAATTCCATATAATTTCAATAAACCGAAATCCGAATCATTTTATGTATTGGTAAGTACAGCTATTAGTGATTATCTAGAAGAAGGATATATTATTGATACGCATAAAAATCTAGATAGAAAATATTTTGATTGTAGAATTCTCCATTTTTGTCTTAGAAAAAATATCTATATTGAGACCTGGACCAATACACATATCGGTACCAAAATTGATAAAAATACTAAGACTGAAAAAAAAATCAACAACAAATTGAAAAAAAAAGATATTTTTTCTCTTACGATTCATCAAAAAATTAACCCATCCAATCAAAAAAGTATTTTTTTGAATTGGATGGGAATGAATCAAGAAAGAGTTTATCGTACCATATCAAATCTAGAATCTTGGTTCTTCCCAGAATTTGTCTTACTTTTTGATGCATATAAGATTAAACCATGGATTATACCAATCAAATTACTTCTTTTTGACTTTTATTTTTATAAAAATAAAAGTCAAAATAAAAACATCTATATAAATATAAAAAATAATCTTCAGATGATATCTGATCAAAAAAAATATCTTAAATTAGAAAATTTCAACCAACAAAAAAATGAACAACAGGACCAAGTAAATCTTGTATCAGATCTACGAAAAGAAAACAAAAAAAAAGATATTGAAGAGAATTACGCGAGATCAGACATTACCATTAAAAAAGGTAAAAAGAAAAAACAATCCAAGAAAAACAAGGAAGCAGAACTTGATTTCTTCCTGAAAAAATATTTCCTTTTTCAATTAAGATGGGATGACTCCTTGAACCAAAGAATGATCAATAATATCAAGGTATATTGTCTCTTACTTAGACTGATAAATCCAAAGGAAATTGCTATATCCTCGATTCAAAGAGGAGAGATGCATCTGGATGTAATGCTAATTCAGAAAGATCTAGCTCTTACAGAATTGATAAAAAAAGGAATATTAATTATCGAACCAATTCGTCTATCTCTAAAAAGGGATGGAAAATTGATTATATATCAAACTATAAGTATTTCATTGGTCGAGAACAATAAACACCAAATTAATGGAAAATGCATAAAAAAAAGATATATTGATAAGAGGAATTTGGATAAACCCATTGTACGATATGGGAATATGCTTGTGAATGGGGACACAAATTATTATGATTTCCTTGTTCCTGAAAATATTCTATCTCCTAGACGTCGTAGAGAATTGAGAATGTTAATTTGTTTCAATTCCCATAATTGGAATGTTACGGATAGAAATAGAAATCCATTATTTTGCAATGAAAACAACATAAGAAACTCTGGAAAATTTTTGGATGAGGACAAGCATCTTAATACAGATACAAATAAATTCATTAAATGTAAATTTGTTCTTTGGCCCAATTACCGATTAGAAGATTTAGCTTGTATGAATCGCTATTGGTTTGATACCAATAATGGCAGTCGTTTCAGTATGTCAAGGATACATATGTATCCACGATTTAGAATTATTTAATTTAATAGTATATTTCCTATATCATATATATCTATATTCCGTGACATTTTCGGCCGAAAGATGTACGCATATGCTATGTTATATTTTGGTAAATGATACAGATTGAATGGTGTATCCATTCAATTGGATATAGGAATAAATAAATTAGCGGAATCCTTTTAGATAGAAAGAAATTTTTTTTTCTTTCGTTAATGCGGAAACATATTATCCCTTTCTATCCAAATCAAATTGAAAATTTGATTTGGATAAAATAAAAAAGTAGTATATGAATAAATCAAAATTTTTGTGTGTACTAGATTAAAATAACTGGCATAATTCTTTTTTTTATTTTTCCTGATCGGAAAAATCCATGAAAAAGAAAGAAAAAGGATAGAAAAATTTTTTATGGTCAAAAATTCATTTATTTCCATTATTCCACAAGAAGAAAAAAAAGAAAACAAAGGTTCTGTTGAATTTCAAGTATTCAGTTTCACCAATAAGATACGGAGACTTACTTCACATTTGGAATTGCACAAAAAAGATTTTTTATCGCAAAGGGGTCTACGAAAAATTCTAGGAAAACGTCAACGGTTGCTGGCTTATTTGTCAAAGAAAAATAGAGTACATTATAAGAAATTAATTGGTCAGTTGGATATTCGGGAGCCAAAAACTCGTTAATTTAATCGTTTTAATTTTTTTTTATTCAGCATTCGGGTTGATGAGTTAAACCAGATAGTTATATGAGTGAAACTAAACAGCTTATAAATTTGTAGTAAGAAGAAAAAATCTCATTCCCTATGTACAAGAATAAAGTTGAAGTAAACATAAGCAGTTTACACTGCTTACCCCAAGATTAAGTAAGATTTTTTGATTAGTCATCATATCTTGAAGCGGGCGCAAACAAAAGATCAACTGTATGGAGTTTCTACTACTGTCTCGTATGTATTACTATACCGGGGATCAATCAAAAGTCAGTGGACGGTTAGGAACACCAAGGTACACAAAGGATTAGTAATGGAGATAGCGTAAGGTATCAAAAAAGAGGTATTTCTTCATAAAATTGGTAGAAATGATCAAGTAGTACTTCCCTACGATTCCGATCTAGAGTATGCTCCTATTCACTGGTTAAAGAAATGACTATCAAGAACGAATTAATCCTTTATTTTTTTTTTTTAGTATTCTCCTCTGAGACAGAAGAACAGGAAAAAAGAAATGGAATGCAGTAATTGAATGAATAATAAAAAAAGGGGATCCTTATTTATTCTTTTCTCTATCCATATTCATACATATCGAATTCTTATCACGATTCATGAACTAATCACTAATTCTTTTTATTTTGTATTGATTGATATAAGGAGTATTTTATTGAAAAAAAAAAATAAGTTATTACCGAACAAAGAGAAATTCTTATTGTAAAGGATGAGATCAATTCGGAAGCACTTTTTTCTTATTCTAGCAGACAGAATTCCGTTGGTCTAATTTGGGACTTTCCGATGTATCTTTATTCTATCTACCCAAAGATGGCGATAATACCGAACCCGTCCTTACATTTTTTTGTGGCCATCGAGGAGCCGTATGAAGCTGAGGTCTCACGTACGGTTTTGAAATAGCGATGGGAACAGTGATGTTATTATCGACTATGATTATCTAACAGTTCAAGTACAGTTGATATAGTTGAAGCACAGTCAAAATATGGTTTTTGGGGGTGGAATCTGTGGCGCCAGCCTATAGGATTTATTGTTTTTCTAATTTCTTCTCTAGCCGAATGTGAGAGATTGCCCTTTGATTTACCAGAAGCGGAGGAGGAATTAGTAGCAGGTTATCAAACTGAGTATTCGGGTATCAAATACAGTTTATTTTATCTTGCTTCTTACCTAAATTTTTTAGTTTCTTCATTATTTGTAACAATTCTTTACTTAGGTGGGTGGAATTTATCTATTCCGTATATATCCATTCCTGAGCTTTTCAGAATAAATAAAATCGCTGGCATTTTTGGAATGACAATGGGTATCCTTATTACATTAACTAAAGCTTATTTGTTTCTCTTCATTTCTATCACAACAAGATGGACTTTACCTAGGATGAGAATGGACCAGTTATTAAATCTTGGATGGAAATTTCTTTTACCTATTTCTCTAGGTAATCCGTTATTAACAACTTCTTCCCAACTTGTTTCATTATAAATAACAGAATATGATAACACTATTTTAGATTCATAATCTCTATCAAACAAGAGAAAGAAACGTCAATTTTTTCATGTATATCTACAATATGTTCCCTATGGTAATTGGGTTCATGAATTATGGTCAACAAACAATACGAGCTGCAAGGTACATTGGTCAAAGTTTCATAATTACCTTATCCCACACAAATCGTTTACCTGTAACTATTCAATATCCTTATGAAAAATCGATCATATCAGAGCGTTTCCGGGGTCGAATCCACTTTGAATTTGATAAATGTATTGCTTGTGAAGTATGTGTTCGTGTATGCCCGATAGATCTACCCGTTGTTGATTGGAGATTTGAAAGAGATATTAAAAAGAAACAATTACTTAATTATAGTATAGATTTCGGGGTTTGTATATTTTGTGGTAACTGTGTCGAGTATTGTCCAACAAATTGTTTATCAATGACTGAAGAATATGAACTTTCCACTTATGATCGTCACGAATTGAATTATAATCAAATTGCTTTGGGTCGATTACCAATCTCAATAATTGGAGATTACACAATTCAAACAGTTATGAATTCGACTCAAATAAAAATAGACAAAGATAAACCCTTTGATTCAAGAACAATTACCGATTACTAAGATTTTGTTTTGATATAAAGGATCCAAGCTTTTTATTTTGGGTAGTCAGTAACTACAAATAAAAACGAATAACTATTGATTGTTGAGAATCACTGTTTGATTTAAACTGAGAATATATTTTTCATGATGATTTCGAAATAGCAAATTTCAACTACATATTCCAACTACTCTTTTCTTTTTTTTTTCTTTCGGATAAATATAAATAAAGTAGGATTGGCCCGATAATTTTATCTATATCTACATTAATCCATATTCAAATTCAATTCAATTATAAATGTATCATATACAATATTATATACAAGAAAAAAATAGGGTAACCCCTTTTCCTTTCCTGGACCATTTATTTAGTAAAGTTAAAGTAAGGTCATGAAATAGTTAAAGTTTTTTATTTTGTATTTTATACATAATGGATTTACCTGGACCAATACATGATATTCTTGTTGTATTTCTGGGGTCAATTCTTGTATTAGGGGGTCCTCCGGGGGTAGTATTATTTACCAATCCAATTTATTCTGCCTTTTCGTTGGGATTGGTTCTTGTTTGTATATCCTTATTCTATATTTCATCGAACTCCTATTTTGTAGCTGCCGCACAGCTCCTTATTTATGTGGGAGTCATAAATGTCTTGATCATATTTGCTGTAATGTTCATAAATGGTTCAGAATATTCCAATAATTCCTATTTTTGGACCATTGGAGATGGGGTCACTTCGATGGTTTGTACAACTATTCTTTTTTCACTAATTACTACTATCCCAGATACGTCATGGTACGGAATTATTTGGACTGCAAGATCAAACCAGATTATGGAACAGGACCTAATAAATAACGTTTAACAAATCGGGATTCATTTATCAACAGATTTTTATCTTCCGTTTGAACTCATTTCTATAATACTTTTAGTTTCCTTGATAGGTGCAATTACTATGGCTCGACAATAAGCAATAAAAATACTTAACTTAATAATAATTCCCAATTCTTAGAATTCTAACTAAATTCTAAATAAATAAATAGAAATTTTTAGTTAAATCTATCTACCGTCAATATCTTCTTTTGTTGTGTAATTGTTCTATTCTAATCAATTGAATCGGTTGAATTGTTGTTCATATTGAAATGAATCGAGATTGATAAGGAGTTAGTCAATGATGTTTGAGCATGTCCTTTTTTTGAGTGTTTATTTATTTTCTATCGGTATCTATGGATTGATCACAAGTCGAAACATGGTTAGAGCGCTTATGTGTCTTGAGCTTATACTAAATTCGGTTAATATCAATCTTGTAACATTTTCTGATATATTTGATAATCGCCAATTAAAAGGAGACATCTTCTCAATCTTTGTTATAGCCATTGCAGCTGCTGAAGCAGCTATTGGACTTGCTATTGTTTCGTCGATCCATCGTAACAGAAAATCAACTCGTATTAATCAATCGAATTTGTTGAATAATTAGTGATAATTATCATAGATAATTTAAATAAAGACACATAAAAATATTTAATAGAATTGAAATACTATTTTTTATTGAATTTGAATGCAATTCTATTTTATTGAATTGCATTTTTATATTTATATTGAAATAATGATGACCAATTTGTTGGCCAATTAATTTTAATTCGCATGTGCAACTCGTATCAGCATAATTGTTGAAACGAAAATCAAAGTCTCTTGACCTTTTCTCATAAACAGATTGATTTAAGAAATATATTGATTGTTTTTAATAAACCACTGCTTCGTCTGGTGTCTACAATATTACAATATATAATATATGATTCATTTACTACTAATTTGATTTGACCAGATCGAAAATCTTTTATGTTCAAAACTGGAATTTATAGATCCAATGTCACATTCAGTAAAAATTTATGATACATGTATAGGGTGTACTCAATGTGTACGAGCTTGCCCCACAGATGTATTGGAAATGATACCTTGGGACGGATGTAAAGCCAAGCAAATAGCTTCCGCGCCAAGAACCGAGGACTGTGTAGGTTGTAAGAGATGTGAATCCGCCTGCCCAACAGATTTTTTGAGTGTCCGTGTTTATTTAGGGCCTGAAACAACTCGCAGCATGGCTCTATCTTATTGATACGTTATAAAACAAAAAACTCCACTTGAATCATTTGTGATTCCTCTTTACCGACAAAAGCCCGTGCTCGACAAAATATATTATTTTGAGGACGGGCTTTTCTGGTCAAAACGTATCTTGTCTTTATCACGAGTTATTTTCCTTGGTTAACAATACTTGTTGTTTTACCGATATTCGCGGGTTCTTCAATTTTCTTTTTCCCTCATAGAGGGAATAAGATATTTCGGTGGTATACTTTATGTATATGCTTCTTAGAACTCCTTCTAACGACTTATGCATTCTGTTATCATTTCCAATTGGATGATCCATTAATGCAATTGAAGGAAGATTATAAATGGATAGATGTTTTTGATTTCCACTGGAGACTAGGAATCGATGGACTTTCCATAGGACCCATTTTACTGACAGGATTTATCACTACTTTAGCAACTTTAGCAGCTTGGCCAATTACTCGAAATTCGCGGTTGTTCTATTTCCTGATGCTAGCAATGTACAGCGGTCAAATAGGATTATTTTCTTCTCGAGACCTTTTACTTTTTTTCATCATGTGGGAGTTAGAATTAATTCCTGTTTACTTACTTTTATCCATGTGGGGGGGAAAGAAACGTCTCTACTCGGCTACAAAATTTATTTTGTACACTGCAGGGGGTTCCATTTTTTTTCTTAATAGGAGTTCTAGGTATGGGTTTATATGGTTCCAATGAACCAACATTAGATTTTGAAAGATTAATTAATCAATCATATCCTGTGGCATTGGAAATAATATTCTATTTTGGCTTCCTTATTGCTTATGCTGTCAAATTGCCGATTATACCCCTACATACATGGTTACCTGATACCCATTAGAGAAGCACATTACAGTACATGTATGCTTTTAGCTGGAATCCTATTTAAAATGGGCGCATATGGATTGATTCGGATCAATATGGAATTATTACCCCACGCTCATTCTATATTTTCTCCCTGGTTGGTGATAATAGGAACAATGCAAATAATCTATGCAGCTTCAACTTCTCTTGGTCAACGTAATTTAAAAAAGAGAATAGCCTATTCCTCTGTATCTCACATGGGTTTCACAATTATAGGAATTGGTTCTATAACCGACATGGGACTCAATGGAGCTATTTTACAAATGCTCTCTCATGGATTTATTGGTGCTGCACTTTTTTTCTTGGCGGGAACGAGTTGTGATAGAACACGTCTTGTTTATTTCGAAGAAATGGGAGGGATATCTATCCCAATGCCAAAAATATTTACCATGTTCAGTAGCTTCTCGATGGCTTCTCTTGCATTGCCAGGAATGAGTGGTTTTGTTGCGGAATTTGTAGTATTCTTTGGACTAATTACTAGTACAAAATATCTTTTAATGCCAAAAATGCTAATTACTTTAGTAATGGCAATTGGAATGATATTAACTCCTATTTATTTATTATCTATGTTACGTCAGATGTTTTATGGATACAAACTATTTAATATTCCAAACTCGAATTTTTGTTTTGGGATTCTGGACCACGAGAACTATTTCTTTCAATCTGTATCTTTCTACCCGTAATAGGTATTGGTATTTATCCCGATTTCGTTCTCTCGTTATCAGTTGACAAGGTACACGCTATCCTATCCAATTATTATCATAGATAGTGTTTCATTAATGAGACGGAAGGAAAGTCTTATAATTCTTTGAATTTAATATTTTGAAAATCGTTTGTTGTACTGTATAATGAAAAAAGAAATAAAATGAATAAGAATTGTAATTAGATACATCTCGAGTTTTTGAGAACCATTTAAGAATGATTCCTTGATTCAAAGGGTTCTCAAAAACTCATAAAAACAAACTTTCGTTATATATGGGATGATGTTTTTATCTTATGTATTCTTCATGTAGTTTATTCAATTAGATGTTTATGTGAATGAACCATAACTATGTAGACCTATTCCTAATAGATTGATCCCAAAATAGCATATCCAAATTATAAGAAATCCTATAGAAGCTATAAGTGCCGAATTCGTACCTTTCCAATTTATATTTGTTCTAGTATGTAAATAAATCGCGAATATGGTCCAAGTAATAAATGCCCAAGTTTCCTTGGGGTCCCAATTCCAATAGGATCCCCATGCCTCATTAGCCCATACTGCTCCACAAAGAATACCTATGGTTAAAAAGGTAAACCCTAGACTAATGACACGATAACTCCAATAATCCAAACGCTCAGTTAATTGATATTTGTAATAATTTCGAAATGAAGGAAAAGAAGTGTTTTTAAAAACACTTCTTTTTTCATTCAAATATTCAATCTCACCAAAGAAAAATGACTTAATTAAGAAATTATTGCTTTTACAAAAAATATCGATGTTTTTTCGAAATGTAATGACTAGAAGAGCGACTGATAATAATGATCCGCATAAAAGAGCTGCATAGCTCAATAACATCATACTTACGTGCATCATTAACCACTGAGATTGTAGAGCAGGTACTAATATTGCAGATTGATGCATTTCAGTTGAAAGACCCGACATGGCAAAGCCTTGAGTAAAAATGGTACTTGGTGCAATTATTGTGCTTAAATCATTTTTAAGGTTACATATCTTGGGAATCATATGAATAATGAAGAAACTACACGAAAGGAAGATTAATGACTCGTATAAATTACTTAATGGAAAATGTCCCGAAGAAATCCAACGAGAAACTAATAATCCTGTTATAGAGAAAAAAGTAGCTATCATCCCTTTTTCTGACGAATCACGTAATCCTACAATTTTGTGGACTAATAAGGTCATCAAATGAATCGTAATCACAATTGAAATGATCGAAAAAGAGATATGAGTTAATATATGTTCTAAAGTCGCAAATATCATAAAAGAGATCCCATTACAGAATTGGAAATCGGGAATTGAATACATTTTAGAATCTATTGTATCTCTTTTAGAAGATGCCGCCACTCGGACTCGAACCGAGATGCTTTAGCACTGCTTCCTAAGAGCAGCGTGTCTACCGATTTCACCATGGCGGCTTACTTGAAATAATAATAGTCAATTCATGTTGAATCGTCGAGATTCAAGGATTCAATATAGTTCATTAATTAGAATCGATGAATAAAGACTGGTTTGTGGTTTAAATATTTGAATTTTCAATAAAATACCTACTTAGGTAGTATCGTCGTGGGTTTTTTAACAATCAACTTTCACGTACTAGAAACTAAGTTCTCTCCAAACAGTTGGAACTCAATAGTTTTTTCTCAGTTGAGGTATAAAACTAAGAATTGTCTTTTTTCTCTATTTTTTTCTGATTTGTTTTTTATTTATACGATTTCATGGATTCAAATGAAAAAGATTGAGTTTTTTTTTCAATGAACAAAATCAAATAACTAGGATTTCATATCTATCACAATTTTATCATTAAATACAAAGAATTTGTTATTTTCCTAATGATTTCGATACCTTAGTATATTTAAATTAAAGTATTAATATTCTTTATTGCGCATATAATTTATAATACCATTTACAAAACCAATTAAGTTTTGTTATAGGCATATAACAAAAGAGTTTCAATCTCTATCACAATTGTACTTTTCACAATAGAAAAGTACAATTGTGATAGGGAAAAAAAAATAATACTTAGAACCCAATATAAAAAGAACCCAATATACAAAAAACTCTTATTCCATATATCACAGCAGTGAGTTCTAACTAATATTGAGAAATTCAATACAGAAAAATACATTAGTTAACATTCATCTTACAAAATTTGAGGTTGTTTAGGCTATATCAATTGAGATTATTCTAAGACTTTATTATTTGTTTGGTCGCACAAAAAAACTTTTTGAATGCCCGGTGGAAACCGATTTCGCTAAAGAAAAAGCTTTTACTGCAGCTAAATATCCTTTTTTCTTCCAAATATTTCTACGAATACGTTTTTTTGACATAGAAATACGTTTTTTTGGAACTGCCATTCAAAAAAGGGGGTTCCTCTTTTTATCGTTGTATGTGAAAGACATGTATTCTTCAAAATAGATCGTTCTTTTTAGTTATTATCTATACTTATTTCGTGTATGTGGATAATTTTTTTAATATACTCTTTAAAATATACATTGTTTTTTTACTTTAACATAGTAATATATATAATAAACATACAAATATATATAATACAAATATATTTATATATACATGTATATGTGATATATATATCACATATATGTATGCGCGGGCATCACACATCACATATATAAATGACATGAGGGAAAAAAAATAGAAGAAAATAAGGGAAAATAAAAATTGATTAAGTCCAGAGTGCTATGTCCATAATTCAAATTCCAATTAGAACTAAATTAGAACTAGTACTTAATCCGTTAAACAAGACATTCCATTACTTAGGTTACCTAAGTAATCTTTTACTTCAGTTATATACGAAGTAAGGAGTATCATAAGATTTCCGATAAACATAAGTTTTCTTTATTGGATTTCAATCCAATCAATCAGTTACACAACAAGTTAGGTAGTTACTCCACTCCCAAAATGAACTAGAAAACCTAGGTATTTTTTTTTCGAATATAGATACCGAATATAGATACTATGATCCATATTTGAATAAAAAAAGTACTCTTTTTTTGGTCTAACTCTTTTTCCTTACTATATTTACTATACTATATAATATATTACATATACTATTATAGTATATGTAATATGTTTATTAATCACCAAAAAAATATCAAAATCTAATAAATAATAGTAGTAAGAAAATTATTTTAAAATCTCATATTCCTTTAATCTTTTCTTAGTTAAAATAACTACTAGGTAATCGCCTTTACCTTTACATAGTTATTTGTACATAGTTATTTGGTCATATTTTTTGACCAACCTATTGTCAATTTTGGAATATTTCAAATATCTGAGAAAAAATCAGAATAATTAAGAATCCCAATATTTGACTTTTTTTTTGTTGATTTCTTTTATTATTGTTCCTTTCTAAAAGGATAAAAAAGATAAGAATTGGTGAATCGAGAACAATTTGCAATTATAAGAAAAAAGAGTTTCTTTTCTTATGGAACATACATATCAATATGCGTGGATAATACCTTTTCTTCCACTTCCAGTTACTATGTCAATAGGATTTGGACTTCTACTTATTCCGACAGCAACAAAAAATATTCGTCGCATGTGGGCTTTCCCTAGTGTTTTACTCTTAAGTATAGCTATGGTGTTTTCGGCCAATCTGTCTATTCAACAAATAAATGGAAGTTTTATCTATCAATATCTATGGTCTTGGACCATCAATAATGATTTTTCCTTAGATTTTGGATACTTGATCGATGCACTTACTTCTATTATGTCAATACTAATTACTACTGTTGGAATCATGGTTCTTATGGGTGGTTTAACAAGATATGTTCCAATTACAAGAACTACTTTTTTATTGGGTACACTTTCGCTTTGTGGTATTCCACCTCTTGCTTGTTTTTGGTCCAAAGATGACATTCTTAATGATAGTTGGTTCTATTCACCAATTTTCGCAGTAATAGCTTATTTCACAGCAGGATTAACCGCATTTTATATGTTTCGGGTATATTTACTTACCTTTGATGGGTATTTACGTGTTCATTTTCAAAATTACAGTAGCACTAAAAATGGTTCGTTCTATTCCATATCTCTATGGGGAAAAGGAACTCCAAGAGGAGTCAATCCAAATTTACTTTTATCAACAATGAATAAAAAGGTTTCTTTTTTTTTTTTCAAAAAATAGATCGAAAATTGATAATAATGTAAGAAATAGGATACGATACTTTAGTACTTACTTTGGAAATAAATACACTTCCAAGTATCCTCACGAATCGGACAATACTATGTTATTTCCTCTTCTTGTATTAGTACTATTTACTTTGTTGGTTGGATCAATAGGAATTCCTTTTGATCAAGGAGTAATAGATTTTGATATATTATCGAAATGGTTAACCCCATCAACAAATCTTTTACATTCAAGTTCTAATTATTCTGTAAATTTGGATGAATTTTTTACAAATGCAATTTTTTTAGTAAGTATAGCAATTTTCGGACTATTCATAGCATATATTTTATATGGATCTACTTATTCATTTTTCCAGAATTTGGATTTAATCAATTCATTTGTAAAAGGGGGGTCCTAAAAGAATTCTTGTGGACCGAATAAAAAATATGATATACAATTGGTCATATAATCGTGGTTACATAGATATTTTTTATACTAGAGTTTTTACCGTGGGGATAAGAGGATTAACCGAACTAACTCAGTTTTTTGATAGACGTATAATTGATGGAATTACAAATGGTGTTGGTGTTGCAAGTTTTTTTATAGGGGAAGGGATTAAATATATGGGAGGTGGACGAATCTCGTCTTATCTATTCTTGTATTTATCTTATGTATCAATATTTTTATTAATTTTTTTATTTTTTTTTATTTA